TTCGATTGATCGGGGTACTTGGAACCCTATGGATGAAGACATGTTCTCTGCGGATCCCATTAAATTTCATTCGCGAGAGGATACTTATAAAAAGCGTATTGCCTCTGCTCAAAAACTGACAGGATTGACTGACGCTGTTCAAACGGGTACAGGTCAACTAAACGGTATTCCGGTAGCGATTGGGGTTATGGATTTTCAGTTTCTGGGAGGTAGTATGGGATCCGTAGTAGGCGAAAAAATAACTCGTTTGGTTGAGTATGCTACCAATCAACGTTTACCTCTTATTTTAGTGTGTTCTTCCGGAGGAGCACGAATGCAAGAAGGAAGTTTAAGTTTGATGCAAATGGCTAAAATTTCTGCGGTTTTATGTGATTATCAATCAAGTAAAAAGTTATTCTATATATCAATTCTTACATCTCCTACTACCGGTGGGGTGACAGCTAGTTTTGGTATGTTGGGGGATATTATTATTGCCGAACCCTATGCCTATATTGCATTTGCGGGTAAAAGAGTAATTGAACAAACATTGAAAAAAGCCATGCCTGAAGGTTCACAGGCGGCTGAATCTTTATTACGTAAGGGCTTGTTGGATGCAATTGTACCACGTAATACTTTAAAAGGTGTTCTGAGTGAGTTATTTCAGCTCCATGCTTTTTTTCCTTTGAACAAAAATTAAATCAAATATAACAGTTAGCTTATCATAATTAAACGAAAACCCTGAAAAATGCATTTTTATTTAGAATCTTTTTTTTTTGTTTACTACTCAGTAAACCTCTATCAACAAGATAAAAAGTTAATTTTTGCTTTCGGGAAGTTCAAATTCGACTAGACAAATAAAACAAAGTTCATTTTACTCTCTTGCTTGCATATGTATAGATATCTCAAATAGAGATATATACAGATCTATAGAGAGTCTTCCATCTTTTTGCATTTCCCGAAAACTCCCTGTTTTTGGATCAGATTCTAAAAAATTGTGTAGAAATTTGTAATGGAATAAAAATTTTTATTTATTAATCACTACATAGAAATAGAAGACAAAAAGAATAGAAATAGAAGACAAAAAGAACAAAAAGAATCATAGGGATTATGATACATCTATTTTATTTTGTTTATTTTGAAAGATGAATAAGTCCATTTATTTATTTTGGCGCTTCTTGTACCTATTTTTTATTCTATTTCTATTAGGTTCTATTCTATATATTTCTATTAGGTTGTATATTTGTATTAGATATATATTTACTTAAAGATACTTAAGTATAATTATAATATATATATAATAGAAATAATAAAAATATAATAGAAATAATAAAAATACAAGATATTCTAATATATCTTTAGAATTCAGAATATAACAATAACAGGTACAAATATTAAATTGAGGTACCCATTTTATGACAACTTTCAACAACTTACCCTCTATTTTTGTGCCTTTAGTAGGCCTAGTCTTTCCGGCACTTGCAATGGCTTCTTTATTTCTTCATATTCAAAAAAATAAGATTTTTTAGATCGGATGAGACCTAATCGTATCACTCCTTTTTTATTTTAAAAACTTCGATTCGATAAGACCCATTTGGTAGAATATTGTATAACACATAGATTCCTACAAACATAAAAAAAAAGCTCTTATGCATGTGTAAACGTATTATATGGGTAAATAAATTTGCGCTCTTTTGAAAAAAGTATCATCATCGGGCCGATGTATGAAATTCAAGTCAATATATTTATTTGTATGTATATAGCTATAGGGGATCATATAAAGGAAGGAGATGTTATTATTTTAGATATAAAAAATTCTATGAATTACTCCTAAGGTAAAGGTTCACAACAAAATAGTTGATGAGAGTCACTTTGAAAAAAAAAGGAAAGTCATATTTTCTCAATTCCAAAAAATTGTATAACTGGATCTAATATATATGAGTTGGCGATCAGAATCTATATGGATAGAATTTATAACGGGGTCTCGAAAAACAAGTAATTTCTTCTGGGCCTTTATACTATTTTTAGGTTCATTAGGATTCTTATTGGTTGGAACTTCCAGTTATCTTGGTAGAAATTTTATATCGTTATTTCCGTCTCAGCAAATCGTTTTTTTTCCGCAAGGGATTGTGATGTCTTTCTATGGGATCGCAGGTCTCTTTATTAGTTGCTATTTGTGGTGCACTATTTTGTGGAATGTGGGTAGTGGTTATGATCTTTTCGACCGAAAAGAAGGAATAGTGCGTATTTTTCGTTGGGGATTTCCTGGAAAAAGTCGTCGCATCTTTTTACGATTCCTTATGAAAGATATTCAGTCCATCAGAATAGAAGTTAAAGAGGGTGTTTCTGCTCGGCGTGTCCTTTATATGGAAATTAGAGGTCAAGGGGCTATTCCTTTAATTCGTACTGATGAGAATTTTACTACACGAGAAATTGAGCAAAAAGCTGCTGAATTGGCTTACTTCTTGCGTGTACCAATTGAAGTTTTTTGAAATGAATTAATTTTAAAAGACTAAACGCTTTGGCAGTAGGAAGAAAAAACTAAATAATTTCTTTATTTTTTTTTCGATTGAACATTCATCTATTCTTTTAGGCTCATTTTTTTTTATATATTTGATATAAAAGGAGTTTCTGCGTATAGTAATTTGAAAACGTTCTTTTTAGTATTGATCGAAAAAAGTCGGAATAACATCCTAGAAACAAAAATTTTTTATTGATTCAAATTGGAAGTGTATTCTGAGTCTATTTCTGTATTCTTTATAGATTCAAAGTAAAGACTAAGTATTGAATCAAAAGAAAAAGATAAAATGGATTCATAGGCTGAATACATTCTATTCGAATTATAATATAAACTCATGCTCAATAGAAATATTAGATCTAATAGAATCAACAAATGAGGCAGGTTCATTAACAATTCACAGATTCAAAATGGCAAAAAAGAAAACATTCATTCCTTTTTTTTATTTTACATCTATAGTCTTTTTGCCCTGGTTGATCTCTCTCTGCTGTAATAAAAGTTTGAAAACTTGGATTACTAATTGGTGGAATACTAGACAATGCGAAACCTTTTTGAATGATATTCAAGAAAAAAGTGTTCTAGAAAAATTCATACAATTAGAGGAACTATTCCAACTGGATGAAATGATAAAGGAATACCCAGAAACCGATTTACAACAATTTCGTCTAGGAATCCACAAAGAAACGATCCAATTCATCAAGATACACAATGAGTATCGTATCCATACAATCTTGCACTTCTCGACAAATCTAATATCTTTCGTTATTCTAAGTGGTTATTCCTTTTGGGGTAAGGAAAAGCTTTTTATTCTTAATTCTTGGGTTCAAGAATTCCTATATAATTTAAGTGATACAATTAAAGCTTTTTCTATTCTTTTATTAACTGATTTATGTATCGGATTCCATTCGCCTCACGGTTGGGAACTAATGATTGGTTATATTTACAAAGATTTTGGGTTTACTCATTATGAGCAAATTTTATCTGGTCTAGTTTCTACCTTTCCAGTCATTCTTGATACTATTTTTAAATATTGGATCTTTCGTTATTTAAATCGTGTATCTCCATCACTTGTAGTGATTTATCATGCAATAAATGACTAAAAAATGATTCACTGATCCAATTCTAATCTTTCTTACCTTATACATCATAACCAAATCAAAGTCGTATTTACTTTACTCTTTTTACCCTTGAGGTATTCCTTGTATATTTCAACAAAAAAAATTTATTTTTTCAGTAAACGTAAATAGCAGAATTGTGGCTAGGGAAGTATATTATCAACCTACCTAACTTTATTGTAGAAATTTTCGGGATAAATGATTGGACCATGCAAACTAGAAATACCTTTTCTTGGATAAGGGAAGAGATTACTCGCTCCATATCTGTCTCACTCATGATATATATAATAACTTGGGCATCCATTTCAAGTGCATATCCGATTTTTGCCCAGCAGAATTATGAAAATCCACGAGAGGCAACTGGGCGTATTGTATGTGCCAATTGCCATTTAGCTAATAAGCCCGTGGATATTGAGGTTCCACAAGCGGTACTTCCTGATACTGTATTTGAAGCTGTTGTTAAAATTCCTTATGATATGCAACTAAAACAAGTTCTAGCTAATGGTAAAAAAGGAGCTTTGAATGTGGGAGCTGTTCTTATTTTACCGGAGGGGTTTGAATTAGCCCCCCCTGATCGTATTTCACCCGAGATGAAAGAAAAGATAGGAAATCTGTCTTTTCAGAATTATCGCCCCAATAATAAAAATATTCTTGTGATAGGTCCTGTTCCTGGTCAAAAATATAGTGAAATAACCTTTCCTATTCTTGCCCCAGACCCTGCTACTAATAAAGATGTTCACTTCTTAAAATATCCTATATACGTAGGCGGAAACAGGGGAAGGGGTCAGATTTATCCTGATGGTAGCAAAAGTAACAATACAGTTTATAATGCTACGGCAGGAGGGATAATAAGCAAAATTTTACGAAAAGAAAAAGGGGGATACGAAATAACCATAGTGGATGCATCGAATGGACGCCAAGTGATTGATATTATTCCGCGAGGCCTAGAACTTCTTGTTTCAGAGGGCGAATCCATTAAACTCGATCAACCATTAACGAGTAATCCTAATGTGGGTGGATTTGGTCAGGGGGATGCGGAAATAGTACTTCAAGATCCATTACGTGTCCAAGGACTTTTGTTCTTCTTAGGATCGGTTGTTTTGGCACAAATCTTTTTGGTTCTTAAAAAGAAACAGTTTGAGAAGGTTCAATTATCCGAAATGAATTTTTAGATCTGTCTATTTAGCTTTATAAAAGTCGTAAAAAAGAACCAAAAAAATTATGAAAAGCCTTTTGCCTCTCTTTAGATTTTCTATTTCCTTTCGACCAGATGTCAGGAATTACTTGTATCATAGTCCTAATCCTAGTATGTATATTGAAAAGAATTCACTTTACCCCTTTTCTTTATTTTTCAAAAAAAAAATTTTTTAATGGGAAGGGGTGTGATGTAA